AATCCCATAAGGTTTAATAAAAATTCAATTTACCTTTTGATATAATTGCTATGCTTAGTGTGTGACTCGTTGGTTTTTGTTAAAATTAAGACTAAAAAAAGAAAGTTATAGTACCAAGTATGAACTAAAAATTATAGAACTAATAACCAACTCATCGCATCACATTATCTGGATCCAAAGAAACAGTCAAGATATACTATTTTAGTCCTATCATTGTAGCAACTGAATTTTTTTGACATAAACAATTCATTAGATTTACTGTCAAACAAAATTAAAATACAAAAAAGAAAAAAGGATACCGGTAAATGGAAAGATGAGAGAAAGAAAAAAAAAATGAATCTAATATAAAAGATATATAATTCCAATATGTAAGGTCTTTGAACATCTCATAAAAGCAAATGTAATTAAAGCATCAATACAGATTCAAACAAAATTATATCATATGAATCTGTTCTATAGAACAAAAAAAAATAAGAGCTTAGAGCCAATAACGACTAAGGGGGTTGGTGGAAAAACAAAAGCTCCATTGTAGAATTCAGACCTAACCATTAATCAAGAAGCGATGGGAACGACGGAACCCATGAATACATAAGATTCACTTGAAAATGAATTCTGATAATTCATTGGAAAGGATGGCGGAACGAACCAGAGGACAATTCATATATTCTGAAAAATTATAAGCTAACTCTACACTCGAAATAGCTATTGAAAGAGTAAATATTCGCCCGCGAAAATTCTTTTTTTTTTCTTTTTTTTTCATTCTCATATTCAATTGGTAAAATACGAGGAATTCAAAAAAAAAAATAGAATAAAATATTTAGTAAACTAGATGAATCAAAAATAATTCATTGATTCAGTGTATTATATTTTTACATATATATCTTAATTATTTATTATATATTATATAAAAATAGACATTTAAAAAATGAAATTTCCATTTTTTAATTCGCGAGGAGCCGGATGAGAAGAAACTCTCACGTCCAGTTCTGCAGTAGAGATGGAATTACAAAGGAACCATCAACTATAACCCCAAAAGAACTCGATTCCGTAAACAACATAGAGGAAGAATGAAGGGAATATCTTATCGGGGTAATCGTATTTGTTTCGGAAGATATGCTCTTCAGGCACTTGAACCCGCTTGGATCACGTCTAGACAAATAGAAGCCGGGCGACGAGCAATGACACGAAATGCACGTCGCGGTGGAAAAATATGGGTCCGCGTTTTTCCTGACAAACCCGTTACAGTAAGACCCGCAGAAACCCGTATGGGTTCGGGGAAAGGATCTCCCGAATATTGGGTAGCTGTTGTCAAACCAGGTCGAATACTTTATGAAATAAGCGGAGTAGCAGAAAATGTAGCCCGAAGGGCTATCACAATAGCGGCATCAAAAATGCCTATACGAACTCAATTCATTATTTCAGGATAAGAATATAGAACTAAAGGAAATGGATCTTTTGGATAACACCAAGTGGAAGTTTTTTTGGACAAACAATATTTCTTTTTCTTTTTCACCTTTTGCATTTAGTTTTGCATTGAAAGAACATATAAAAATAAAATATGATTCAACCTCAGACCCTTTTGAATGTAGCAGACAACAGCGGGGCTCGAGAATTGATGTGTATTCGAATCATAGGAGCTAGCAATCGTCGATATGCTCGTATTGGTGACGTTATTGTTGCTGTGATCAAAGAAGCAATACCTAATACGCCCTTAGAAAGATCCGAAGTGATCAGAGCTGTAATTGTACGTACCTGTAAAGAACTCAAACGCGACAACGGCATGATAATACGATATGATGACAATGCCGCAGTTATTATTGATCAAGAAGGAAATCCAAAGGGAACTCGAATTTTTGGTGCGATTGCCCGGGAATTGAGACAAAAATTTACTAAAATAGTTTCATTAGCTCCTGAGGTATTATAAAATGATAATCTAAGGCATTTGAATGAATTTCACTCTATAGTAGATTGTGTATCACGTATATACCTTTCATTTAAAATTTTTTCATTTTTTAATTAAAAAGAAACTAATAACATGTTGATTATATCAAATTTTTGGGACACCACCGATTTTAGTTCATTATGGGTAGGGACACTATTGCTGATATAATAACTTCTATACGAAATGCTGACATGAATAGAAAAGGAACGGTTCGAATAGTATCTACTAACATCACCGAAAACATTGTTAAAATACTTTTACGAGAAGGTTTCATTGAAAATGCGAGAAAACATCAAGAAAGAGATAAAAATTTTTTGGTTTTAACGCTGCGACATAGAAGAAATAAGAAAGGGGCTTATAGAAATACTTTCTATTTAAAAAGGATCAGTCGACCTGGTCTACGAATCTATTCTAACTATCAACGAATTCCTAGAATTTTAGGTGGAATGGGGATTGCAATTCTTTCTACCTCTCGAGGTATAATGACGGATCGGGAAGCTCGACTAGAAGGAATTGGCGGAGAAATTTTATGTTATATATGGTAATCCCTAGAATATT